AATGAATTGCCTGATAAAAGGATTACCTTGATAGGGTAAATAATACGATAAAATCGTATTCATTATATTCAATAGAATCAAACTATTTCTAAAAATATCAAAAACTTTTGTGCGTCGTACACTAAAATATATTAGTATATACATAATAAAAAGATAAGCTAATTAAGCTATTGGGTTCATACCCCACTTATAAAGGTTATAATCCTTTTCTTTTTAATTTTTAAAAATTCATCAAATATATTATTTTTAATTATTTTAATAATAGGTACAATAATTACAGTATCGGCTAATTCATGAATTAGAGCCTGAATAGGATTAGAAATTAATTTATTGGCTTTTATTCCTTTAATAATTAATACTAATAATTTAATATCAACTGAAGCCTCTCTAAAATACTTTTTAGTACAAGCTTTAGCTTCATCTATTCTATTATTTATAATTATTATATACATAATAAAATTTAATTTTATTTATCAAATAAATATAAATTCTATTTATTTAAATTATATAATTATTTCTTCTTTATTATTAAAAATGGGAGCCGCCCCCTTCCATTTTTGATTTCCTAGAACCATAGAAGGACTATCATGAAATAATAGATTAGTATTAATAACTTGACAGAAAATTGCCCCTATAATACTTTTATCTTATTTAACATTAAATAATTTATTATATTTTACTATTATTTTATCTGTTATTATTGGAGCATTAGGCGGATTAAACCAAACTTCTTTACGAAAAATTATAGCCTTTTCATCTATTAATCATTTAGGATGAATAATTAGATCTATAATATTTAGAGAATCTTTATGATTTTTCTATTTTTTTATATACTGTCTTTTATCTGTAAATGTAATTTTATTCTTTAATATTTACAAATTATATCACATAAATCAATTATTTAATATTTTTTTCAATTCAAAATTAATTAAATTTTGTTTATTTATAAATTTATTGTCCTTAGGTGGATTGCCTCCCTTTTTAGGATTTCTCCCTAAATGAGTTATTATTCAAAATTTAATTATAAATAATCAATCTATATTAATAATAATTATAGTAATAGCAAGATTAATTACTTTGTATTTTTATTTACGAATAAGTTTTTCAGCCTTTATATTAAACTATTTTGAAAACAATTGAATTATAAATAATAATTTTAATTCAATTAATATACATTTTTATTTAATTATATCATTTTTTTCTTTATTTGGAATAATACTAATTAATTCTATTTATTTTATTCTTTAAGGCTTTAAGTTAATCAAACTAATAGCCTTCAAAGCTATAAATACTAGTCTAATCTTTTAAGCTTTAGTATAATTATTACTCCTTTAGAATTGCAGTCTAATATCATTATTGACTATAAAGCCATATTAAAAATTTAACCTAAATTAATAATCATGGTTAAAGAGGTACACCCTCATAAATAGATTTACAATCTATTACCTATTGTCAGCCATTTAACCGCGACAGTGATTATTTTCAACAAACCATAAAGATATTGGAACTTTATATTTTATTTTTGGTGCTTGAGCAGGAATAGTAGGAACATCATTAAGAATATTAATTCGAGCTGAATTAGGTCATCCAGGAGCTTTAATTGGAGATGATCAAATTTATAATGTAATTGTAACTGCTCATGCTTTCGTCATAATTTTTTTTATAGTAATACCTATTATAATTGGAGGATTTGGTAATTGATTAGTGCCATTAATATTAGGAGCCCCAGATATAGCCTTTCCACGAATAAATAATATAAGATTTTGATTGTTGCCCCCATCACTAACCTTATTATTATCTAGAAGTATAGTAGAAACTGGTGCTGGTACTGGATGAACAGTATACCCACCTCTATCCTCCTCTATTGCCCATGGAGGAGCTTCAGTTGATTTAGCAATTTTTTCTTTACATTTAGCGGGAATTTCTTCTATTTTAGGAGCAGTAAATTTTATTACCACAGTAATTAATATACGTTCAACAGGTATTACATTTGATCGTATGCCACTATTTGTATGAGCTGTAGTAATTACTGCTATTTTATTACTTTTATCTTTACCAGTATTAGCTGGAGCTATTACTATATTATTAACTGATCGAAATTTAAATACATCATTCTTTGACCCCGCTGGAGGAGGTGATCCTATTTTATACCAACATTTATTTTGATTTTTTGGTCATCCAGAAGTATACATTTTAATTTTACCAGGATTTGGTATAATTTCTCATATTATTAGTCAAGAAAGAGGTAAAAAGGAAACTTTTGGTTCTTTAGGTATAATTTATGCAATGTTATCTATTGGACTATTAGGATTTATTGTTTGAGCTCATCATATATTTACAGTAGGTATAGATGTAGATACACGAGCTTATTTCACTTCAGCTACTATAATTATTGCAGTACCTACCGGTATTAAAATTTTTAGCTGATTAGCAACTTTACACGGAACTCAATTATCTTATTCTCCTGCAATTTTATGAGCTTTAGGGTTTGTATTTTTATTTACAGTAGGAGGATTAACTGGAGTGGTATTAGCTAACTCTTCTTTAGATATTATTTTACATGATACATATTATGTAGTAGCCCATTTTCATTATGTATTATCTATAGGTGCTGTATTTGCTATTATAAGAGGATTTATTCATTGATACCCTTTATTTACTGGATTAACATTAAATCAAATAATACTAAAAAGACAATTTATTATTATATTTTTAGGTGTAAATCTAACTTTTTTCCCCCAACACTTTTTAGGTCTAGCTGGTATACCTCGACGATACTCTGATTACCCAGATGCATACACGGCATGAAATATTGTATCTACTATTGGATCTACAATTTCATTTTTAGGTATTTTATATTTTATTTATATTATCTGAGAAAGAATAATTAATAAAAATCATGTTATTTATCCAATACAATTAAATTCATCTATTGAATGATTACAAAATCTGCCTCCAGCCGAGCATAGTTATAATGAATTACCCTTATTAACTAATTTCTAATATGGCAGAATAGTGCAATGGATTTAAGCTCCTTATATAAAGATATTTTCTTTTGTTAGAATTAATGGCAACATGATCTAATTTAGGTTTTCAAGATAGAACATCTCCTTTAATAGAACAATTAATTTTTTTTCATGATCATACTATATTAATTTTAATTATAATTACTATTTTAGTAGGATATTTGATATTTATATTATTCTTTAATAAATTTACTAATCGATTTTTACTACACGGACAAACTATTGAAATTATTTGAACAGTTTTACCCGCTATTGTATTAATATTTATTGCTTTACCATCTTTACGACTTTTATACTTATTAGATGAAATCAACGAACCTGTTATCACTTTAAAAGCAATTGGCCATCAATGATATTGAAGTTATGAATATACAGATTTTATTAACTTAGAATTTGATTCTTATATAATTCCAACAATTGACTTACCTAATGACGGATTTCGATTATTAGACGTAGATAATCGTATTGTATTACCAATAAATTCTCAAATTCGAATTTTAGTTACAGCCGCTGATGTAATTCACTCATGAACTATCCCAACATTAGGAGTAAAGGTTGATGGTACACCTGGACGATTAAATCAAACAAATTTTTTAATTAACCGACCTGGATTATTTTATGGTCAATGTTCAGAAATTTGTGGTGCTAACCACAGATTTATACCTATTGTTCTAGAAAGTATTCCTGTTAACTTTTTTATTAAGTGAATTACTAATATAAGCAATAATTCATTAGATGACTGAAAGCAAGTAATGGTCTCTTAAACCATATAATAGTAATATAGCAATTACTTCTAATGAACTATTAAAAAATTAGTTAAACCCCATAACATTAGTATGTCAAGCTAAAATTATTAATATTTAATATTTTTTAATCCCACAAATAGCCCCAATCAGATGATTAATTTTATTTTTTGTTTTTTCAATCACATTTATATTATTTAATATTGTAAACTACTTTTCATTTCTACCATCTTCTAGTACCTCAAAGGAAAAAAAAACTTTTAATGTAAAATCAAATAATTGAAAATGATAACAAATTTATTTTCTGTATTTGACCCTTGCACAAGTATTATAAATTTATCTTTAAATTGAATAAGTACTTTTATTGGATTATTATTTATTCCATCTATATATTGATTAATACCGTCACGGTATAATATTATATGAAACTCAATTATGTACACTCTCCATAAAGAATTTAAAACTTTATTGGGGGATAGAGGACATAACGGAAGAACTTTTATTTTTATTTCTTTATTTTCATTAATTTTATTTAATAATTTCTTAGGGTTATTCCCATATATTTTCACAAGTACTAGACACCTTACTCTTACATTAAGTTTAGCTCTTCCTCTATGATTATCATTTATAATTTACGGATGAATCAACCACACTCAACATATATTTGCTCATTTAGTACCACAAGGTACTCCAGCTGTATTAATGCCTTTTATGGTATGTATTGAAACTATTAGAAATATTATTCGTCCAGGAACTTTAGCTGTACGATTAGCGGCTAATATAATTGCAGGACATTTATTATTAACTTTATTAGGTAATACAGGTCCTTCTTTATCTTACTATATTTTAACTCTTTTAATTATAGCTCAAATTGCTTTATTAGTATTAGAATCAGCTGTTGCTATCATTCAATCATATGTATTTGCCGTTTTAAGAACTTTATATTCTAGAGAAGTAAACTAATGTCAACACATGCAAATCACCCTTACCATTTAGTAGACTATAGCCCATGACCCTTAACAGGGGCTATTGGTGCTATAACTATAGTTTCTGGATTAGTAAAATGATTCCATCATTACGACATATCATTACTAATCTTAGGAAATATTATTACTATTTTAACTATATATCAATGATGACGAGATATTTCTCGAGAAGGAACATTCCAAGGACTACATACGCACACAGTAACTTTAGGGCTGCGATGAGGTATAATTTTATTTATTGTATCTGAAGTATTTTTTTTTATTTCATTTTTTTGGGCATTTTTCCATAGAAGCCTATCACCCGCTATTGAATTAGGAGCAACATGACCTCCTATAGGAATCGTTCCATTTAATCCATTTCAAGTACCATTATTAAATACAGCTATTTTATTAGCTTCTGGAGTAACCGTTACTTGAGCTCATCATAGACTAATAAGAGGTAATCACTCACAAATAACTCAAAGTATATTTTTTACAGTTTTATTAGGGATTTATTTTTCTATATTACAGGCTTATGAATATATCGAAGCCCCATTTGCAATTTCTGATTCTGTTTATGGATCTACGTTTTATATAGCAACAGGATTCCACGGATTACATGTATTAATTGGAACAACATTTTTATTAATTTGTTTAATTCGTCACTTAAATCATCATTTTTCTAAAAATCATCACTTTGGATTTGAGGCTGCTGCATGATACTGACATTTTGTAGATGTAGTCTGACTTTTCCTCTATGTATCAATTTATTGATGAGGTAGATAATTTATATAGTATAATAAGTATATGTGACTTCCAATTACAACGTCTAATAATAATTAGTATAAATAATTTATTTTATAACTACTATCTCACTTATTATTTTATTTATCTCTAATATTGTTATACTACTGGCTTTACTATTATCAAAAAAAGCTCTAACAGACCGAGAAAAAAGCTCCCCATTTGAATGTGGATTTGACCCTAAAAGATCAGCACGATTACCGTTTTCTTTACGGTTTTTTTTAATTGCTATTATTTTCCTAATTTTTGATGTAGAAATTGCATTAATTTTACCTATAATTATTATTTTAAATTTTTCTAATTTAATAATATGATCTATTACTAGAATTATTTTTATTTTAATTTTATTATTAGGATTATACCATGAATGAAATCAAGGAGCTTTAGAATGATCCTCTTAGGGATGTAGTTAAAAATAACATTTGATTTGCATTCAAAAAGTATTGATATATCAATCTTCCTTGAATATGAAGCGATACATTGCAATTAGTTTCGACCTAATTTTAGGTATAAATACCCTTATTCTTTAATTGAAGCCAAAAAGAGGCATGTCATTGTTAATGATAAAATTGAATTATATTCCAATTAAAGAAATATGTTGTTCAAGTAAAAGCTGCTAACTTTTTTCTTTAATGGTTTAACTCCATTTATATTTCTAATAAATTTATATAGTTTATAAAAACCTTACATTTTCATTGTAAAAATAAAGTATTATCTTTTATAAATTACTATATTAAATTATATAATGTCTAAAGAACAATAGCTCTCCCTAACAGCTTCAATGTTATACTCTTATTATAAGCTATTTAAACATTAAAATAATAAAAAACTTAATAAAACTAAAATTCACATAACAAAAGTTAATAAATAAATTTTTAAATTATTATCCTGAATTAACTGATTAAATTTTGAAGTATTTTTTAAAGAATAATATAGTATTTGACTACCCATAAACTCTGATCAACCTTGATCAAAACTTTTAACACTTTGAGTACCTAAATATAAAGGCCAATAAATTACCCCATAGGTAGAAATATAGGGTATAAATCATATAGAACCACAAAATACTCTAATATTATATACCTCCAAAGATTTATTATAATAATATAAAGAAACATTAGCAATTAAATAACCAATTAAACCCCCTATAATACAAACAAATAAAGTTAATAATTTTAAATAATAAGGTAAACAAATTATATGAGGGGTAGGAAAAATTAATCATATTAATATTCTACCCCCAATAACAGCTATAATTAATAAACCGGTTATTCTTTTTAACATAATTCATCCTTCATCTGATAAAACATGTAAAGAACTTCTATTAAAATCTCCAGTTATTGAATAAAATACTAAACGTAAAGAATAACATACTGTTAAACCAGTAGAAAAAAAAAATAAAAAAAAAACAAATATATTAATATATGATAACGACACAGATTCTAAAATTAAATCCTTAGAATAAAATCCAGCTAAAAAAGGTATTCCGCATAAAGCTAAATTAGCCACATTAAAACATCTAGATGTTATAGGTATATGTATTATTAAACCCCCTATTAAACGAATATCTTGAGAATTTCCTATATTATGAATAATAGCTCCTGCACATATAAATAATAAAGCCTTAAATAAAGCATGAGTTAATAAATGAAAAAAGGCTAATTTTCAATAACCTAATGAAAGAATACTTATTATCAAGCCTAATTGTCTTAAAGTAGATAAAGCAATAATCTTTTTTAAATCAATCTCAAAATTTGCCCCTAAACCAGCTATAAATATAGTCAACCCTGATATTAATAATAAAAACTGACCTATTCATGTATCTACTAATAAAATATTAAACCGAATTAATAAATAAACACCGGCAGTAACTAAAGTAGACGAATGTACTAAGGCAGATACAGGGGTAGGGGCAGCTATTGCTGCTGGCAATCAAGAAGAAAAGGGAATTTGAGCTCTTTTAGTTATTGCGGCTAATATAACTAAACTTCCAATCAATATTATCTCCGTATCATTTTTTATAATTTCTAAATAAAAGATAAAATTTCAACTACCATAATTTAATATTCAAGCAATAGCCAATAATAAAGCCACATCTCCAATTCGATTAGATAGCGCAGTTAATATCCCAGCATTATAAGATTTAATATTTTGAAAATAAATAACTAAACAATAAGAAATTAAACCTAACCCATCTCAACCCAGTAAAATTCTAATTAAATTAGGTCTAATAATTAATAATATTATAGAAAAAACAAATATTAATACTAAAATAATAAACCGATTAATATTAAAATCTCCTCTCATATATTCCTTTCTATAATAAATTACTAAAGAAGAAATTAATAATACAAATCTTATAAAAATTAATCTTATTCAATCAAATAAAAAGGTTATTACTACTCTTATTGAATTTAATCTTAACACTTCTCATTCAATAAAATAAACAATATCATAAAATAAAAAATTAATACCTAAAATAAATAAACTTATACTAATTGTTATTAATATAACAAAATAAATAAAACAAATAGAAATAAACTTCATGATCTAAGATGAAATTTCATATCATTGACACCACAAATCAATATTTTTATTAAACTACTTAAATATAATCATAGTATACAAGTATCACTTTTTAAAATTAATAAATTTAAAGGAAATCAATGTAAAAACATTAATAAATATTCTCGATTTATACCTCTTCTACAAGAATAAATACCCGAACATAATTTACCGTGTTGACTATAAGAATATAAATATAAAGTATAAGCAGCACTAAAAAAAGACAATAAAGATAATATTAACATAGAAACTCAAGATCAAGCAACAATTCTATTTAATAATCCAATTTCACCTAATAAATTTAATCTAGGAGGTGCGGCTATATTAGAAGAACATAATAAAAATCATCATAAAGTTATTCTAGGTATAAAATTTAATAGCCCTTTATTAATTAATAATCTTCGTCTTCCTAACCGCTCATAAGAAACATTAGCTAAACAAAATAACCCAGATGAACAAAGACCATGTGCAATTATTAAACAATAAGATCTACAAATACCAAAATAAGTTATAGTTATTAAACCAGATAAAACAATTCCCATATGAGCTACTGAAGAATAAGCAATTAAAGCCTTTAAATCAGTTTGACGTAAACAAATAAATCTAACTAATACCCCTCCAACAAGACTAATACTTACCCAAATAAAATTATATTTTAATCCTATATAACTTAAAAATATAAATACTCGAACTAATCCATAACCACCTAATTTTAATAAAATACCAGCTAAAATTATAGACCCAGAAACAGGAGCTTCAACATGAGCTTTAGGTAATCATAAATGAACTAAAAACATAGGTATCTTAACCAAAAAAGCAAAAATTAAACTAAAATATAATAATTCATATATATAATTATAATTTTTTAGTAAATAAAAATTTATAGTTCCAAATTCATTATAACAATAAAAAATACCAATTAATATAGGAAGAGAAGCAAACAAAGTATAAAATAATAAATAAACCCCAGCTTGTAACCGTTCAGGTTGATACCCTCACCCCAAAATTAAAAATAAAGTAGGAATTAGTCTTCTTTCAAAAAATAAATAAAATATAAATAAACTTATTCTACTAAAAGTTAAATATAAAAATAACAATAAAAATAAAATATTAATCAAAAAAAAATTTTTATAATAATTATATTTATCTACTCTACCACTTGCCATAACTATCAAAGAACAAATCCATAAACTTAATAAAATTATTCCATAAGAAATTATATCACAACCTATAAAATATCTTAAACTTATTCAATAATTAGCAAAATTATTATAAAAAATAAACAAAAAACTTATAAAAAATATTAAATTTTGAACCATTCAAAAACTTTTACGTAATAAACTAATAATTATCAAAAATAATAATATAAATAAAAATTTTAACATTGTAAAACTCTAAAAGATTGAAAATAATCATTACCGTGAGTACGAATTATAGATACGAGAATAGATAGACCTAAAGCACCTTCACATACTCTAAAAGTTAAAAATATTATACTAAAAAATATTTCATAATTATATAAACTTAATAATATATAAATAAATATAAATAAGGATAAAACCATGAACTCTAAACTTAATAAAGTAGATAATAAATGTTTACGATTAGAAACAAAAACAATTACACCTATTAAAAATAAAACAATAGGCAATCTAAAATTTAATAATATTATCATTAGTTTTAATAGTTTAACAAAAACGTTGGTCTTGTAAGTCAAAAATAAGATAATTCTTTTAAAACTTCAGGAAAATAAATAACTTTATATCTTTAATCTCCAAAATTAATATTTTAATTTAAACTATTTCCTGATATCATATATATATTTATTTACAGAATCACTATTACTATAAGATTTATTTTCACTCAAATAACTCACCCACTAGCTATAGGACTAGTATTATTATTACAAACTTTATTAATTTGTTTAATTACTGGACTTTTTACAAAAACATTTTGATTTTCATATATTTTATTCCTTATTTTTTTAGGGGGAATATTAGTACTATTTATCTATGTTACTTCATTAGCATCTAACGAAATATTTTCTTTTTCAATAAAAACTTTCACAATTTCATTAATATTTTTAATATTTATTATAATATTTTTTTTTATCATAGATAGCTCTTTAATTAATAATATATTTATTAATAATGAAATATATAATTTAAATATTATAAATTCTTATATTAAAGAAAATTCATTAAATTTAAATAAATTATATAATTTTCCTTCAAATATAATTACATTATTACTTATTAATTATTTATTATTAACTTTAATTGCTGTAGTAAAAATTACTAATATTTTTTACGGCCCTTTACGACCTATAAACTAATGAATAAACCTTTACGAATTGAACACCCATTATTTAAAATAGCAAATAACGCTTTAGTCGATTTACCAGCTCCTGTCAATATTTCAATTTTATGAAATTTTGGATCTTTATTGGGAGTATGTTTAATTATACAAATTGCTACAGGATTATTTTTAGCTATACATTATACAGCAGATATTTCTATAGCCTTTGATAGAGTAACCCATATTTGCCGAGACGTAAATTATGGATGATTATTACGAACATTACACGCTAACGGAGCATCTTTCTTTTTTATTTGTCTTTATTTACACGTAGGACGTGGTATATACTATAACTCATATTTATTTACTCCAACATGAATAGTAGGAGTATTATTATTATTTTTAGTAATAGGAACTGCTTTTATAGGATATGTTTTACCTTGAGGACAAATATCTTTTTGAGGGGCTACTGTAATTACTAACTTACTATCAGCTATCCCATATTTAGGTCCAGATTTAGTACAATGAATTTGAGGAGGATTTGCAGTAGATAACGCAACATTAACTCGATTTTTTACTTTTCATTTTATTTTACCTTTTATTGTTTTAGCTATAGTAATAATTCATTTATTATTTTTACATCAAACAGGATCTAATAACCCATTAGGAATAAATTCTAATATCGATAAAATTCCATTTCACCCTTATTTTACTTTTAAGGATATTGTAGGATTTATTATTATAATTATAATATTAACTTTATTAACCCTTATTAATCCTTATTTATTAGGAGATCCAGATAATTTTATCCCCGCTAACCCTTTAGTTACACCAGTGCATATTCAACCAGAATGATATTTTTTATTCGCCTATGCAATTTTACGATCAATTCCAAATAAATTAGGAGGAGTAATCGCTTTAGTTATATCTATTGCTATTTTATTTATTATACCATTTTATCATTTAAGAAAATTTCAAGGAACTAGATTTTACCCTATTAGTCAAGTATTATTTTGATATATAGTAGTAATTGTAATTTTATTAACTTGAATTGGAGCTCGCCCTGTAGAAGACCCTTATGTAATTACTGGACAAATTTTAACTGTATTATACTTTTTATATTATATTATTAACCCACTAGTTTGTAAATGATGAGATAATTTATTAGATTAAGTTAATGAGCTTGAATAAGCATATGTTTTGAAAACATAATATAGAAACAAAAATTTCTATTAACTTTTACTAAATATAATTCATTATAAATAAGAAAAAATTAAAATTTTTAAACCAATAAAAAATAATAAATAATTTAAAGAAAAAGGTAAAAATCTTTTTCAAGCTAAATACATAAGTTTATCATATCGAAATCGAGGTAAGGTACCACGTACTCAAATAAATAAAAAAGAAATAAATACTAATTTTATATAAAAAAATAAACTAAAGACATCAGAACCTAAAAAGATAACTCTAAATAATATACTTATAAATAAAATTCTAGCATATTCAGCTAAAAAAATTAACGCAAATCCTCCACTTCTATATTCAACATTAAAGCCCGATACTAATTCTGACTCTCCTTCAGCAAAATCAAATGGGGTTCGATTAGTCTCAGCTAAACAAGAAGCAAACCAAACTAATCTTAAAGGAAAAAAAATAACAATAAATCATAAATAATATTGATAATAATAAAAGTCTAATAAATTATAACCCCCAATTAAAAAAACAAAAGATAATAAAATTAAAGCTAAACTTACTTCATAAGAAATAGTCTGAGCAACTGCCCGTAATCCCCCTAATAAAGCATAATTAGAATTAGAAGATCAACCAGCAATTATAACAGTATAAACCCCTAAACTAGTACAAGCCAAAAAAAACAATAAACCTAAATTAAAAGAATATAAACTAATTATTAAAGGAATACATATTCAAATTAATAAAGCTAAAAATAAGGAAAAAATAGGAGAAAAATAATAAGATATATAATTAGCCATTAAAGGATAAGTTTGTTCTTTAGTAAACAATTTAATTGCATCACAAAAAGGTTGTAAAATTCCAACTAATCCTACTTTATTAGGACCCTTTCGGATTTGAATATATCCTAATACTTTACGCTCTAATAAAGTTAAAAAAGCAACTCTTACTATTACACAAATAATTAATAATAAACTACCAACTAATCTTAAAATTAAATCTATATAATACATTTACTATTTGTAATATAAATTACATATATAAATTCTAAATTTATAGCACTAATCTGCCAAAATAGTAAATTAATAATATTCAATATATAAAAATTAATATTTTATTTATTTGGTCCTTTCGTACTAAAATAAATTAATTCATTAAAGATAGAAACCAACCTGGCTTACGCCGGTTTGAACTCAGATCATGTAAGAATTTAATGGTCGAACAGACCAAAAACTTGAACTTCTACACCCAAGCCTATCTCTTAATCCAACATCGAGGTCGCAATCATTTTTATCGATATGAACTCTCTAAAAATATTACGCTGTTATCCCTAAGGTAACTTAAATTTTTAATCATTATAATGGATCAATAATTCATTAATTTATGTAATAATATATAAAAGTTTGTTAAATTTCATTGTCACCCCAACAAAATAAATTATATTATTAAATTTAAATACTTCTAAATTAATAAAATAAACAAATTTATAAAGATCTATAGGGTCTTCTCGTCTTTTAATTATATTTTAGCTTTTTAACTAAAAAATAAAATTCTACTTAATTTTATTTGAAACAGTAAATATCTCGTTCAACCATTCATACGAGCCTCCAATTAAAAGACTAATGATTATGCTACCTTTGCACAGTTAATATACTGCGGCCTTTTAAAATAATTCAATGGGCAGGTCAGACTTTAAATAAAATACAAAAAGACATGTTTTTGATAAACAGGCGGATATTATATTTGCCGAATTATTTAAATAAATATATTATTTATAATTTATTTTACAAATTTATATACTAATATTATCATTATTATTTAATTATTAAAATTAAAATTAATATTTTAATAAATAATTTAAAATTTATATAAATAATTATTTTAATTAAATAAATTATAACATTTTTATTAATAATGGATATTTTTAACCCTATATATTTAACTTAAATTATAAATTTTTAATAATTTATTTTATAGCTTATCCCATAAAATACTTTAATTACATTATAATATATTTTTAAAATAATATATTATAACACAATTATTAAATTAAATTTATTTCTTAAAAAACTAGATACCTTTAAAAACGAATAACATTTCATTTCTAATAATATATTTATAATAATTATTCTACAGTAACTATTATATATTATTAAATCTTTTAAAATCGAGAAAAATAAATTATTTATTTTTTAATTAATAATCCCTGATACACAAGGTACAATAAATCAAATTTTATTTTCTAATAAGAATTTTTCAAAATATTTCAATATTATTTCACAATACTAATTAACTATTATAAATAATATTATTTCACTATAAATTACTTTAACTATAAATTTTATAATTATTTTTAATAAATTATAAATAAAATTAATAAATAAATTATATTCAATTTAATTTGATTTGCACAAATATTTTTTCAATGTAAATGAAAGGCTTTACTAAATAAGCTTTAAATTGTTATTCTAGATACACTTTCCAGTACATCTACTATGTTACGACTTATCTTATTTTATTTATTAACAAGAGTGACGGGCGATATGTGCATATTTTAGAGCTATAATCAAATTATTAATCTATATAATTTTACTATCAAATCCACTTTAGTTAAAATATTTCAATTTTAATTCCATTTAAATATATTTATTGTAACTCATCTCTACTTAAATATAAGCTGCACCTTGACCTGATATAATTTTTAGTTAAAATTTTAGAAAATTATTATTCTAATAAAATATTCTGATAACGGCGGTATACAAACTAAATTAACTTAAGCAAGGTACATCGGGGATTATCGATTATAGGACAAGTTCCTCTGAATAGACTAAAATACCGCCAAATTCTTTAAGTTTCAAGAATATAACTATTACTACTTAAGTAAATTAAAATAAAATTTTAATAATAGGGTATCTAATCCTAGTCTATAATAAAAATTTATTAGCTTCATTTTATTTATTATTAATAAATAATATAATTTTAAAATTTCACTTAATAAAATTAATTATAATTATTATATAAATATATTAATTAACTTTTACTAATAATATTTATTTACATATATTGTATAACCGCGACTGCTGGCACAAATTTTGTCAATATTAAATAAATTACTATATCTAAATTTCTTTAATATAATACAATATTAATTACTGCGACTATTTATAAATTAATTACTTTTAAAATAACCATTAAATCTAACTAAAATTTACATGTAAATTAATTTTATAATAAATATATAAGCTAGAATAAAACTTTATATATAAATAAATATATAAATTTAAATAAAATAATATATACAAAATATATTATTATAATTAAATTTTATACAACACGCAAGTACCAGTACAATAAATTATATTAGTATTTATACCATTATTCCCAATTAAAATTAATTTAAATGATACAATTACTATTAATTAGCTATTTTAAATAAAATATTGCCCCAATAAATATTTATTATATTTTAAATTAAAAATAAGTAATAATATTAACTATTTTAAATAAAATATTGCCCCAATAAATATTTATTATATTTTAAGTTAAAAATAAGTAATAATATTAACTATTTTAAATAAAATATTGCCCCAATAAATATTTATTATATTTTAAGTTAAAAATAAGTAATAATATTAACTATTTTAAATAAAATATTGCCCCAATAAATACTTATTATATTTTAAGTTAAAAATAAGTAATAATATTAACTATTTTTAATATACATTATTTTTATTTTATATATATAATTATATTAAAAATTAAATAAAATAATAAAGATAAATTATATTTATATAATTAAATTTTATATAACATTGATTTAAACAATATAACAAATTATATTAGTATTACCCCAAATAAATAATTTAGTATATAATGTAACTTAATAATTTATTAATTCTTTATTAAATAAATCTATTATTAATAATAATTAATTATATTTAATTATTTTTTTTTTTTTTTTTATATTATAATAAATAGAATATATAAATTTATAAATTATTATTTATAATTAAATTTAATTTATATAATAAAAAATAATTATTGATATATATATATATATAAATAACTATTTATATATGTATATATATATATAAATGTTTATATTTATAATAAACATATATATAAATATATATTTTTATATATATATAATTTTATATTATATATATAAATAACATATATTTAATCTATTTATTAATAAATTGAGTTTTACTCTATATATTATAAGATAATTAACTGGATCTTAATTAATTAGATTGATTAATAAACTCTAATCTGTTATTTTAAAAATAATGATATTTCACTAATAAATAATATAATTATTTATAGACTAATACGTTATTTTAAAGATTACTATATGAGCTTTAATTATATATTAATATATAAACTTTAATCTATATATTATAAAATTATTATATACTCTAAATATCAAAAACTTTTTCTTCAACAATTTAAAAATGACTATTATATATAAAAATTTATTATTTATTATAATATTTTTATTATAATTAATAGTAGTTATATATTATAATAAAAATTTATTATATATTATAATAGTTATATATGAATTATTGTACTTTCTAGTTACTGAAAATAAATTTATTATAAATTATAAAATATCTATTATAATCAATAAAAATTTATTATATATTATAATATTTTTATTATAATTCATTATATTTATATATATCAATAAATTATTTAATATATATATATATTAAAATAATAAGTATTATAGTATACAAATTAACTTACACTAATAAAAGTTACATAAATATATACGATTATAGCTTAATATTTATAATATATTATATTAAATTACATATTAATAACAAAAAAAA